TAATATATGCCTATATGCATAGGAGTTCAGTCAGGAACAATAAATTGGATTTACTCCAAAAGTAGAGTAGATACCAAAAGTAGAGTAGATAAGATTATTATTTTGAATTTTGGAAAAAAAGATTCTAAAAAATCATAACATAAAAGTAGGAAAGACTTTTTGGATCTAGTCATACCATTAGACTATATTGACAATTCCAAAAAACTGCTCATACTATCATCATAGTATGATGACGGTCGGGCGTATATGCCCCTATCGTCTAGTGGTTCAGGACATCTCTCTTTCAAGGAGGCAGCGGGGATTCGACTTCCCCTGGGGGTAGGGTACTATGAAAGGAAGTTGATCATAGATTATCAATAAGCCTAGAATGAATTCTTCCTGGGTCGATGCCCGAGCGGTTAATGGGGACGGACTGTAAATTCGTTGGCAATATGTCTACGCTGGTTCAAATCCAGCTCGGCCCAATAATTCACCGCTCCATGAATATGATATAACCAATTTGTCTTCCATAAACGGAAATGCCTAATCCGTAGAAATAAAGAGAAAGAGTCAATTTTTTTTTTTCTCTATCCCAATTTTTCTCTTTCTGATCTTTCTAAGGATCTAGTTCATGATACTTTACTTAATAAAGTATCATGAAAAGCAAACAAAAAAGTAAAGTTTAGTTCTTTTTTCTCATTGAAAGATTGATTATCCACTTTTGGCAGTAAAATAATTATTGGTTACTAGTAATCCGTGTCGCTCTCACTATAGCCCATATTATATGTGGATATGATATCAGTATATCATTCCTGTCTTTCTTACAATATGACGACTAGGACTAGAATGTTCTTATGATTACATAAGAATATGTAACATTAAGAATATGTATGCCATACACCTCGCTGGGATTGTAGTTCAATTGGTCAGAGCACCGCCCTGTCAAGGCGGAAGTTGCGGGTTCGAGCCCCGTCAGTCCCGAACTAGGATCCGGTGAATTTATCAATTCATCTCTCTCTTTTCACGGAAAAGGGGGACAAGAAGCAAGATCTAATCCCCAGTGGGGATCCTTATTTCTTTTGTTTTTTATTTCGCATTTATCATCACACAAATACGGATACGGGAATTTCAAATCTTTCCACTACTCCCGATTGATAAAGGAGAGACATATCATATGTACATTAGTACAATCGGTGGTATTACTATATTCAGTATTTTAAGAGATACCATCCTCGTCTTACTTTCTTTTTCGATTGTTCTTGATCCATGAAATGGAGTAGAGTGATCCTATTTTACCGGGAGTACATACACTGTATTCGTTTATTGTACGATGGACAATGAACTTAACATAATTACCTCGACAGAGTACTTTTCAGGTTAAACCACACCTTTTCTGACTTTGTTTGTGTATCCTCAATGACTAATTGTAAACAATCTATCTCATTCTCATTCAAATTACAGACATCATTTTTGATGTATGCGTTCCAGTACAAATAAATACAAGAAAGAGGATACTAAAAAAATAAAAGAAAAGACCAAGCAAGGACCCTTTTCAGTAAATTTGTTAGAATATTTGATCTTTTTTATTTAATCCCCCCTTTTTTCCATCTCACCTCGTTTGGGTCTGTGTGTGACCCATAGAATACCGGTCATATAATACCTCATAATTGTAAGTATAATACACAGGAAGGAGAGTTGTATAAGATAAGGAAGACAGTAGGTTATAGAAAAGAAAAAGTGGAAGAGGATGAAAAATGCAATGGGATTCCTGATCCAATAAAAAATCCCATTTCGGAATTGGTATGGATAAAGGATCTTCCTATGTTATACTATTCAATTCTCGACGATGAATCGATTTGATAGATCAGATATTGTTATTCATAATATTGATCCGATTCGGTATCATCAGGATCAATTCATCCCAATGAATTTACAGGAGTTAAATTTCTCATCTCTATGGGATTATATCCCGAGTTATTGCGAAGAAAAAAAGAAATAATGAAATTATGGAAGTCAATATTCTCGCATTTATTGCTACTGCACTGTTCATTCTAGTTCCTACTGCCTTTTTACTTATTATCTACGTAAAAACAGTCAGTCAAAATGATTAATTTGAATCTGAATTATTAGTTCTTATCAATCCTTTTTTCAATGATTGAAGAAATGAAAGAAAGGGATTAAAAGAAAATTCCAAGTCTTAAATGAAATGATCTGGTTGGAATCATAAAGAGTGGTAGAAAGGACTATATATAGTCCTTTCTACCACTCTTTAGAGTATTTAAAATTATCTAATATTGTATACAATGATATTATCATATATAGTTGTATTGTATACAGATATAGACTTTATCTAAATGGAGGGTTTATATAGATCAATTTACAATATGTATGTATATGATATATTAGATGTACATCTAATATAAATAGTAGACTGGTACATCGAAATAGCAGTCTAATTCTATTTCTTTTTTTCGCTACATCCATTTCGATCAACCCAAAATAATCTAAGGCCTATTCTTCTAATTCCTAGGTTTCTTATAATTTTATATATAGGTTCCGGGATCCATCGAAAGAATCAATAGAGGAAGAATAGTATGGGAGTATACTATAGCAAAAGAAAACAAAACCAAGGATTTTTTTTTATTTACCATCCCAAGAAGTCATTGATTGAGCCATTAACAGATCATTTACGAAGTTCTATGGTAACTTCTTCAGATTTTGAAAGGAATTAGTAAAGGGGACTCGGACCATTTTTCATGCTTAAACATGACATTAGATGAGTCAAAAAAGCATAAAAAAATCTCTAGGAGTCTAAAATGTTAAATGTGTGATATGTGGTGGATCGCTCAGCGGAAGAAAGATCTAATTTTATTATGTGTAGAACCTCTTTGGACAACCACTAGTCACTTCCAGTAGAAAGTAAGTATCGTCGTAATCTAATAGCGGAACGATTTGTTCTTAGAACAGTGAAAGTAAAGAAAGAGAGAAACAAATAAAGAAAAAACTAGGGATTGGTTTTTTCTCCTTGTAATATCCATAATTCTGGTAAGAACTGGTTTATCCAAATAAAATATTTAGGAGGAATTCGGTTGGAAAAAATTTACTATCATGCGTAGATTTGAGTTTTGAAATACAACTAAACTATAGTAATCATTCATTGTTTGATCGAATGGTTATTATTCATTATTGTATTTTTTTATTCATTATTGTTTTTCCAGTAGAATTTTGAAAGAGAGACATTAAAAAAAAAATAAAGCTTCGCAAAACGATCAATTAAACAATTGATACAATTCGATTACTCAATCGAGTACTCAATCAATTATTAATATACCTAGAGTCCACTCCTTCCCCATACTACGAGTGAAAGGGAAAATGTAAAGACTACCATTAAAGCAGCCCAAGCGAGATTTACTATATCCATGTGAATTATATCTCCTATTTCTATGAAGGAATTATTCCATTATTGATCAATAATCATAGTAGAATCAATGGCGCAGAGTCAAAATAGGATTCTGACTTAAGGCTATTGATAAACCAATTCAATGAATCCGCTCGTAACAGATTCTTTATAGGATTTCTGGTAGAATTGGGAAGTATTAAGTAAAAATATGATACACACACCTTTTCCTTGAAAATAGCAAAGGACTGCTCCTAATGGAACATGTGGGAATAGTAAGACCTATTGTTTGTTTTGTTACCTTTCTTTCATAAGCAATAAAAAAAAAAAAATATATACCATCAAGATAGATAACTATCTATTGGATACCTATATTTCCTATTTGATCTAAGCCTTACTGTCTTTCTTTCTGTGAAAGAATGGGGAGACATCACTACCATTATTACATACATTTTTTTTGTAATTTCCCTACACGACCAAAGAAATCTTTTTTTTTTTTTTTACTTTGACTTTGACTCTGTTATTCTATAAGATAAGATAAGAGCCGACCAACCACCCTGATTGAATGTTTGAGTACTCGGAGTCTCTCGTAAGTATGGATACAAAGTATCTTCAGTCCTTTCCACAACTCCTAAATTGATTTCCCATCAGCCTATCCAATCTAATTCCAGACAGAATCAGTAGACCCTACGTTAGTGTAGGTAGTGTAAGATAATTAGGAAGTCTTGACAGTCCTTTCGTATAATCTTTTCTTCAATCCTAGGAGCAAAAAAGGAATGTCCCTTAGGAACCTTTGGATACCAAGATTTCTGACCTCTTACTTTCGTAGTTCTGGAATTACTAAGTAAGCCTTACCTCATCCCTATTGGTATATCTGTTTGGGTTCTGGGTAGCGGCCCAAACAGAGCCAGATTTTGAGAAAACAACTTACAGTCTTTTATAGAACTATGTATTCTATAAATCAAGTATCGACAAGCTCAGTCCTTTGCCTTTGCTTCTGCAGGGCAAGAATTGGTCGAGTTCTATTCTATCAGTAGAATAAGAATCTATCAGTAGAATAAGAAATTCTAAGTATTTTGTTGATCAGGCGACACCCAGATTTGAACTGGGGATAAAGGATTTGCAGTCCCCTGCCTTACCGCTTGGCCATGCCGCCAAATCCGATCCAAAATCGATGAAAATATTATTCATCCACATTTTATTACTAATTGTTTGTTTTTTCAGAGGGGGGATTGCTGAACCCTTTTTTCTTTTTTATTTGTTTTTTGATCTTGAATCTCATTGTGCTTATCCCTTTTCAATCTCTTTCCAAAAATGAATTCTTGTTTCTTATGGGATCCAGTTTAGATTATTCTCTTCGATTGATTGATTGTATCTCAAAACACACACCGCTTAAAAACTTCCCTTCTCTTTCTATTGAAAATTCAAATTGAAAAAATAAAAAATGGATTTCCAGTCACAGACTACAAAATTTAGGGCAAATTGGAACCATTAACTTTTTTTTATTAACTATTTTTTTTTATTTAATTCTTATTATTTATTATTTGATTTTGGATTTTGTTTATTTTTGATTTTGAAGTAGTGAACGGTTCTTCTATTTTGTATTTAATCTCAATGTGTTTCC